GTTCGAAGTTGAACTTAATTGAAAAAGTCAAGCAATTCTATTTGCTCACAAGAAATTTGTCCCCCGCCATACTTTCTTTCCCTCTCTTTCCCTCTGTTTGCCCACTACCGCGACCCAACCTAAGCAAAGGAAGTCCAAAAGACAGACCCGAATGAAGTCCAAAAGACAGACCCGAATAAAGAATAAATAGTAATCTTTGACAAAACAAATAAGGATAAAAATGATTCTTACTTGAATACAAAAAGAATTGACTTCGATACAAGAAGAATCGACACAAGAAGAAGGCTTTTTTGCCTTTTTCTTGTGCCAATAAAGGATTAAGAATAAGAAGACGCGCAATTCCTCCTAAAAGGACTTGTTCCTTTTATTGTTCTCGTCTCTACCTTGGATCCTCTTTTTTTTGCATGAGATAGAAATAAGGAATTCACGAAATTGAGGCTTTTTTTGAACTTGATGGTAAGAAATCCCGGGATCTAGAAATTCATTTCGTACAATTGAACCTTTTCAAACTGTTTCTTTTTGAGAACCAAAAAAACTTGTGCCAAAATAACGGATGCGAAGAAGAACAAAAGGCCTTGGACGCGCAATGGATCCTGAAGCACTATTTCTGCATCCCCCTGACCAAACCCTCCTACATTAGGATTGCTTGTTAATGGTTGATCAAGCTTGATCGATTCCCCCTCTGAAACAAGAAGTTCTGGCCCGGGAGGTATAATATCAATAACTTGGCGTCCATCCGACGCATCGACTATGGATATTTCATATCCCCCTTTTTCTTTGCGTAGTATTTTTTTTACTATACCTGTTGACGTAGCATTATAGACCGTATTGTTACTCTTGCTACCATCAGGATAGATCTGTCCCCTTCCTCGGTTTCCCCCTACATATATGGGATATTTTAAGAAATGAACATCTTTTTTCGTAGCGGGATCGGGGGAAAGAATGGGAAAGACAATTTCACTATATTTCTTACCGGGAACAGGGCCGATCACAAGAATATTTTTTTTATTGGGACGATAATTCTGAAAAGAGAGATTTCCTATCTTTTCTTTCAACTCAGGAGAAATACGGTCGGGCGGCGCTAATTCGAATCCTTCGGGCAAAATAAGAACAGCACCCACATTCAACCCTCCCTTTTTCCCATTAGCAAGAACTTGTTTCAGCTGCATATCATAAGGGATTCGAAGAACTGCTTCAAATACAGTATCAGGAAGCACTGCTTGGGGAACTTCAATATCTACAGGTTTATTAGCTAAATGGCAATTGGCACATACAATTCGTCCAGTTGCTTCCCGCGGGTTTTCATAACCCTGCTGCGCAAAAATGGGATATGCATTTGAAATAGATGTGCGAGTTATTACGTATATCATGATCGATACAGAAATCGATCGAATCATCTGTTCCTTTAACCAAGAAAAAGTATTTATATTTTCCATGTCCAATCGCGGATCCCGGAATTTCTACAATAAATTGGATAGGTAGCTAAACTAATCTAGTTCCCTATACACGAGTCTGTTGTCATTCTACTGCAACAGTTGTACTGGAATGATGAATACCTTAAGCAGGTAGAAATAGAAAGAATTTTGCTAAAAAGGAAAAGGGCTTTCTTTCTAAAGGAAGAAGTATGCTAATTTGATTAATATTAGTATTAGGAAATCAAATGAGTGAGTTTATGCTTCACTAATTGAATGATAAATGACTACAAGTGAAGGAGATAAACGGTTTAAACAAAAAAAGACCCAAAATTTCAAACACGTGTCTAGAATCACAGGAAAACTACAAACAAAAATAGTGAAAATTAGCTCGTTAGGAGCCCATCCAAGATCGTTGTAGACCCAACGAATTAGTAGTTCCCAACCGCGGGTGGAGTGAAATCCAACAAAAAAATCAGTAACTAAAAGAATAAAAAAAGCTTTTATTGAGTCATTTAAGTTATAGAAAAATTCCTGAGCCCAAGAATTCAAAATGATAAGTTCTTCTTTACCCAGAAAAAAAGAACCACTTAGAATAGCCAAACAGATTATATTTGTTGAGAAATGCAAAATGATATGGAGATGATGCTCATTATCTATTTTGGCCAATTGTATTATTTCCCCGTGTATCCCTATAGGAAGTTTTTGTACATGTGTCTTCGGTTTCTCTTTTATCATTTTGTCCAAGAGAAAAAGTTCTTCTAATTCTATGAATCCTTCTAGAATCCTTTTCTCTTCAATATCAGTTAAGAAAGTTTCGGGTTGCCTGGTATTCCACCAATTCTTAATCCAAAGTTCCAGACATTTGTTAAAAGCGAAAGAGACTCCCCAGGGCAAAAGGACGATAAATACAAGATATAGGAAAGAAGGCAATGCTTTCTTTTTTTTCATTTTGGATCTGTAAATTGAGTTGTTAATGAATCTGCTTCATTCGCCGACTCTATTTCATTCGCTGAATATATATGATATTTCCTTATTTCTTTTCTTTGAAGCAAAAATTCTATAACAAGGTTTGAGACCTTGTATTTGTATCTATTTCTCTTTTTGTATACTAGTGGAATTTCATTGTATTGGGTTCTTTCTTAGATCTAAATGGAGTGGAATAGAGAAATAAAAAAAAGGCCTTTTATATAAAAATGGAAGAATATTATGCCATATATCTCACTTGGACAAAACAAATTAAAACAAAAGCAATTTTATCTTATCTTCGTTTGTTCCTTCTTTTAGATAAATACTCGAAAATCCCCTTACAATTGCAAAAAATAGCAATTGGTACTCAAAATACTTCAATCGGTACGCGCAAGAAATAGGCCAATTCGGCAGCTTTTTGTTCAATTTCTTGTGGAGTAAAAAACTTCTCATCAGTACGAGTCAAGGGAATGACCCCCTGGCCCCGGATTTCCATATAAAGGATACGACGAGGATAAAGACCCTCTTTAACCTGAATTCTAATTGATTGGATATCCCGCACAAGGAATCGAAGGAAGATGCGGCGTTTTATTCCAGGGAATCCCCAACGAAAAATGCACACTATTCCCTCTTTTCTATTAAATAGGTCATAACCACTGCCTACATTCCACAAAATAGTGCACCACAAATAGGAGCTAATGAATAGGCCCGCGATTCCGTAGAAAGACATCACGACCCCCTGTGGAAAAAAAAGAATTTGTTGAGATGGAAGTACAGATATCATATTCTTACCAAGATAACTGGAAGCCCCAACCGCTAAGAATCCTAATGAACCTAGAAAAAGAATACAGGCCCAGAAAAAATTACCTCTTTTTCGAGAACCTTTTAGAAGTTCTATCCATATGTGTTCTGATCGCCAATTCATATTAGATATACTAAATCCAGTAGCGGTCAATTGAAATTGAGAGAATAAGCTAAATGATTTTGACTTTACTTTTTTTGATTCTGAAATAGCCCTCAGTACCTAGTACTCCTGTGAAATAATTGGTTAGATACATTGACTTTCTATTCAAAAAAAAATTCGCTATAATTGGCTACGCATATGCATGCATTTATGCTCGTAGCCTATATCTGCATCCATAGATGTTTTTCATTTGTGTGTGGAAAGAGCTACATACCCTATCATATTATATTATATTACTTACACAAACACAAAAAAATATCTGTATTATGATCCTGGAAATACATTAAAAAAATGGTGCCCCGTCGTTTCTAGACAATCTTATTTTTCTGCACATAAAGAAATAAGGAAGCCATTGCAATTGCCGGAAATACTAAACCTACTAAAGGCACGAAAATAGAGGGTAAGTTAAAATCTGTCATAGAATATGTGTCTCAATTCTCAATTAAAATTTACTATTTCTATCTATTCGAAATATATCTTAAGATTCTTATGATATAATTAAGTATATCTATTATAAGGAATATTGACTATTGTATTTTTGAGTTTACAAAATAAAGATTTTTTTTAGAATACTTTAGAATACTAAAGTATTCCATATCTAAAAAAAAAAAAAATGAATGGAATGGATAATAAGAAAATTGCAAAAAAGGGGCACTAATGAAAAATATTTTCTTTTTCTTTTCCCATTCTCATCGCCTTTCTATCCTTCTAATCGAACTTGAAATTGGATTCAAAAAAAAGCTATTGTAAAAAAAAAAGCTCTTTAAGAATACCCTTTAATTTAATAATTAAAATTTAGAATTTATTAAGTAGAAGTGGAATAGAATACCCCCCAGGTGAAGGGTAATGATCATACGTCTGTAATGCATTGTATGTCCCAGAATAGGTCCCATTCTTCTACCCTTTCCGGGTAGTCGATGGCTATTCACAGCTACTACCTTAACACCAAAGAAGAGTTCGACCCAATGCTTTATTTCTGTCTTAGTGAATCCCGATTCGACATTAAAAGTATATTGATTCTTTCCCAATAAACGAAGACTCTTTTCTGTAAATACTGCGTATTTGATTCCATTATCGTATGATAATACTATATTTTTCTTTATATTTGTTTATTGTATTATACCTTTATATATTCTAGATATATAGAATAGAAGAATCTCGATTTGTCAAGTCTCATGATCGTATCAAGATCTATTTAAATTCGGCTCAATCCTTTTTTTTCTAAAAAAAGGATTGAGCCGAATTTAATTGCAATCAATTAATAAAGAAGAATTACCGCATTTCGTAACTTATTTTTTCTCTTTCTATTTTGCTTCTATTTTATTTTATTTAGACCTTCTTTATATCTAGTTTTATCTACTTAATCTATATGGTATCCACCGGCTTGAACTCATCAAATTTGATCGCCTTCCATACTTCACAAGCTGCGGCTAGTTCAGGACTCCATTTGCAAGCTGCTTTGATAATTTCATTACCTTCACGAGCAAGATCGCGCCCTTCGTTACGAGCTTGTACACAGGCTTCTAAAGCCACACGATTAGCTGCTGCACCAGGTGCATTTCCCCAAGGATGTCCTAAAGTTCCTCCACCAAATTGTAATACGGAATCGTCTCCAAAGATTTCTGTCAGAGCTGGCATATGCCAAACATGAATACCCCCTGAAGCCACCGGTATAACACCTGGCATGGATACCCAGTCCTGAGTGAAAAAGATACCGCGAGAACGATCTTTTTCAATAAAATCATCACGCAATAAATCAACAAAACCTAAAGTCATTTCGCGTTCCCCTTCTAACTTACCTACTACTGTACCGGCGTGGATATGATCTCCCCCCGACATACGCAATGCTTTAGCTAATACACGGAAATGCATACCATGATTTTTCTGTCTATCAATAACTGCATGCATTGCTCGGTGAATGTGAAGAAGTAGGCCATTGTCGCGGCAATAATGAGACAAACTAGTATTTGCGGTGAATCCTCCAGTTAAGTAGTCATGCATTACAATAGGAACCCCTAATTCCCTTGCAAATACAGCTCTCTTAATCATTTCTTCGCATGTACCTGCAGTCGCATTCAAGTAATGCCCCTTGATTTCACCTGTTTCGGCTTGTGCTTTATAAATTGCTTCGGCACAAAAGACAAAACGGTCTCTCCAGCGCATAAATGGTTGTGAGTTTACGTTTTCATCATCTTTGGTAAAATCAAGTCCACCACGTAGACACTCATAACACGCTCTACCGTAATTTTTTGCGGATAATCCCAATTTTGGTTTAATAGTACATCCCAATAAAGGACGACCATACTTGTTCAACTTATCCCTTTCAACTTGGATACCATGAGGCGGACCTTGGAAAGTTTTTGAATAAGTAGGGGGAATTCGTAGATCCTCCAAACGTAGAGCGCGTAAGGCTTTGAAACCAAATACGTTACCCACAATGGAAGTAAACATATTAGTAACAGAACCCTCTTCAAATAGGTCTAATGGATAAGCTACATAACAGATATATTGATCTGCCTCCCCAGGAACGGGCTCGATGTGATAGCATCGTCCTTTGTAACGATCAAGACTGGTAAGTCCATCAGTCCAAACAGTTGTCCATGTACCAGTAGAAGATTCCGCAGCTACTGCAGCCCCTGCTTCTTCAGGCGGAACCCCGGGCTGAGGAGTTACTCGGAATGCTGCCAAGATATCAGTATCCTTGGTTTCGTACTCCGGGGTGTAGTAAGTCAATTTATAATCCTTAACACCAGCTTTAAATCCAACACTTGCTTTAGTTTCTGTTTGTGGTGACATAAGTCCCTCCCTACAACTCATGAATTAAGAATTCTCACAACGACAAGGTCTACTCGATATGGATTAGGCGTAAATGAAACCTTTGCAAAAATCTAAAAAAAGATATTCAATTAATATCAACTCATTAAATAAAAAAAAAGAGTATGCTAGAGTATGCTTAAGTTAATAAATATGTTTCATTCATATATAATGCATGCACCCTGTGTACGTTCTATCCTATAGGAATTCCACTATAAGAATTCGATAGGAATTGAGTTCTTGTTATGGCGAGTTCTTGTTATGGCGAGTTCTTGTTATGGTAAGTTAACAGGGTTCGTTATTAAACCGTGGATTTGATTCACCAAATCCATCATTATTGTATACTCTTTGATAGATATAGCGCAACCCAAACCAATCCCTAATCCTTATTTTATTTTACAATTTGGAAAGTTCTTAATGGGCCCCTTTGGTATTTTGAATCTAAATACCTAAATACTAAGAAAATTCTCTGTTGACAGCAATCTATGCTTCACAGTAATATATATTTTGTATATCGAAGTCCTAGATAGGAAAGTAGAGTAGGCACAGATCCTTCACAAAAGGCTAAATTTATATGAAAAAAGATTGATTGAACTTTCCAACGGACTCATTCCATAAGTAAACGATTGAATGGGATTCGCTTGGGCAACGAAATCAAGTGCTAGTCCCTTTTTCTTTGTTATTGAATTAACTAATTCATTTCCTTTTTACTTTTGGATTTTTTTTTTGATTTGATTTGGCATTATTCAATAAAAAAAAAGAAAAATTTCGACAAATTCCTTTTTTTAATTATGTGATAATTATGAGAACCAATCCTATTACTTCGCGTCCCGGGGTTTCCACAATTGAAGAAAAAAGCGCAGGGCGTATTGATCAAATTATTGGACCCGTGCTGGATATCACTTTTCCCCCGGGCAAGTTGCCTTATATTTATAACGCTTTGATAGTCAAGAGTCGAGACACTGCCGATAAGCAAATTAATGTGACTTGTGAGGTACAACAATTATTAGGAAATAATCGAGTTAGAGCTGTAGCTATGAGTGCTACAGACGGGTTGATGAGAGGAATGGAAGTGATTGACACGGGAGCTCCTCTGAGTGTTCCAGTCGGTGGAGCTACTCTCGGACGAATTTTTAACGTTCTTGGGGAGCCTATTGACAATTTGGGTCCTGTAGATACTAGTGCAACATTCCCTATTCATAGATCTGCGCCTGCCTTTATCGAGTTAGATACGAAATTATCTATCTTTGAAACAGGTATTAAGGTAGTCGATCTTTTAGCTCCTTATCGACGTGGAGGAAAAATCGGACTATTTGGGGGGGCAGGAGTAGGTAAAACAGTACTCATCATGGAATTAATCAATAACATTGCTAAAGCTCATGGGGGCGTATCTGTATTTGGCGGAGTAGGGGAACGGACTCGTGAAGGAAATGATCTTTATATGGAAATGAAGGAATCTGGAGTAATTAATGAAAAAAATATTGAGGAATCAAAGGTAGCTCTAGTCTATGGCCAAATGAATGAACCGCCGGGAGCTCGTATGAGAGTTGGTTTAACTGCCCTAACTATGGCGGAATATTTCCGAGATGTTAATAAGCAAGACGTGCTTTTATTCATCGATAATATCTTTCGGTTTGTTCAAGCAGGATCGGAAGTATCCGCCTTATTAGGGAGAATGCCCTCCGCAGTGGGTTATCAACCTACCCTTAGTACAGAAATGGGTTCTTTGCAAGAAAGAATTACTTCTACCAAAAAAGGATCCATAACTTCGATCCAAGCAGTTTATGTACCTGCGGACGATTTGACCGACCCTGCTCCTGCCACAACATTTGCACATTTGGACGCTACTACCGTACTTTCCCGAGGATTAGCTTCCAAGGGTATTTATCCCGCAGTAGATCCTTTAGATTCAACCTCAACTATGTTACAGCCTCGGATCGTTGGCAACGAACATTATGAAACTGCACAAAGAGTTAAGGAAACTTTACAACGTTACAAAGAACTTCAGGACATTATCGCAATTCTTGGGTTGGATGAATTATCGGAGGAGGATCGTTTAACTGTAGCAAGAGCACGAAAAATCGAGCGGTTCTTATCACAACCATTCTTTGTGGCAGAAGTTTTTACCGGTTCTCCAGGAAAGTATGTTGGTCTTGCAGAAACAATTAGGGGATTTCAACTAATCCTTTCCGGAGAATTAGACGGCCTACCCGAACAGGCTTTTTATTTGGTGGGGAATATCGATGAAGCTAGCACGAAAGCTATAAACTTAGAAGAGGAGAGCAAATTGAAGAAATGAAATTAAATCTTTATGTACTGACTCCTAAACGAATTATTTGGGATTGTGAAGTGAAAGAAATCATTTTATCTACTAATAGTGGCCAAATTGGTGTATTACCAAACCACGCCCCCATTAACACAGCTGTAGATATGGGTCCTTTGAGAATACGCCTCCTCAACGACCAATGGTTAACGGCGGTTCTGTGGAGTGGTTTTGCGAGAATAGTTAATAACGAGATCATCATTTTAGGAAATGATGCAGAACTGGGTAGTGACATTGATCCAGAAGAAGCTCAACAGGCACTTGAAATAGCCGAAGCTCACTTGAGTAAAGCTGAGGGTACGAAAGAGTTGGTTGAAGCGAAGCTAGCTCTCAGACGAGCTAGGATACGAGTCGAGGCTATCAATTGGATTCCCCCATCCAATTGAAGACAATCCAAAGGTTTCGTTGATACAAAGAAAAAGGAAAGAAGGGTAGAAAAAGTTATTAGATAGCGAAGCGAAGTAAGTCCAATGCTATCTAGTAATTTTTCTACCTACCTACCTACTATTGGATTTGAACCAATGACTCCTGCCGTATGAAAGCAATACTCTAACCGCTGAGTTAAGTAGGCAATTTATCACCACAAAAGAAGCCCCATTACTTCGATCGATTATAGATCGAATCCTTTTTATAAGCAATACCGCTCCGTTATTGGTATGTTTATCTTATTATAGTAAATGGATCAAAGGGATATCCTCTGGCATTAGAGAATATTCATCTTGACAAGAAATTATCTATATGTTAAGATATCTCTGACAAGGGCTATAGCTCAGTTCGGTAGAGCAACTCGTTTACACGTGCGCCAATGCTTTTCAAGGGAACTTATTATGTAATGAACATAATTGACCTTATTGCAAAATCAATGTCTTACTTCATGGATTCGAAAGAATAGGAGAACTGTAGCCTGACAAACAGTTGGTTCAGTCCGATTCAGGTGCCAATTCAGGTGCTTAATCAAATAGAACCCCTATTGATTTGCTAGTTGATAAGGTAAATATCCAGCCCACTCAATGCTAGGCGTAATGAGGATAAGGGCCTCCAAAAAACTTCTTTTCGTTCTATGAACTTTAAGGTGTATGAAGTCTCATAGTAAACTCTTGCAGCGGAACGATAGAGACTCCATTTCATTTAGGTTGATTTCATTTAGGCCTGAGGCAGACCTAAGTCAAGGTAATCCTCCTTTGAAACACTTTGGTATTGCTCCTAGATAGATCATAAGACAAATAATCAATCAGAGCACAGGGAGCCATCTTATTATCTTTCCATAAAGAAAAACTATGGCGGATTAACTGATCTTTACATCAGTTGATGAAAGAGCCCAATGCAGAAAAATGCATGTTGGGTCTTTGAAACAGTTCGAATCATTTCGATAATAATCCGTTTGATCTGTTTTACCGAGAAGGTCTACGGTTCGAATCCGTATAGCCCTAATATATACGTCTTTTTTTCCATTTTAGGATGGATATCTTATGTTTCCTTTAGCATAGTTTTCTTTTCCTTATTAGTACTCGTTTATAGACTCGACGGTCGATTGCGCCATAGAATAGAGATAAAAGCATTACCATAGGCTCATTCATCGAAAATCATAGAGACAGGAAAAGAAAAAAAAATTTGATCAAATCAATAGAAGGAAGGATCCCTTACCTGATTTGAATTCCACCCTCCTTCAAATAGGATATGCTCTAAGTACCTATACTTTCCTATAATAACTGCAACGATTTTCTCCATTTTGCAAATTTTTATTTTGTTTGAAGTATATTACTATATATACATTATCCAAATATACATTATATATACATTATCTAAATATACATTATCTAAATCGATCCACTTTAAATAAAATAGAAAAAATCGAAAGAAAAAAAAGAAAGAGTAAATAATAAAACTGGATATTCTGTTTCAAAATTCTGAAATAGATTTCTTTTTTTTTAGTATTACTCCTCATTAGGATGTATACATTAGTTATCCTATTTTAATTAGGTTCTAATCTAAATCTAATTAGTAGTAAGTATTTTCTTTTTGATTTAATAGTCTCTGACTATCCTTAAATAAAGGGTAGAGCAATTCCTTTTTCTAGAGATTCTAGAAAAAGCGAGACAAAGTGAAGCGAAAGAACTTTCTTTGTATAAGAATTAGGTCTATATCATATCTAAATAGAAGGGAAATCCAAAAGAAAGGGAGTGGGGATTCCATTGGATGAATCGACATATCACAAAAGAAACAAAGGCTAAAGTAAACGCTCTTTGCCTTTGGTTTGAGCAAAACGGATTCTTGTTTCACCGAGGAAAAGAGAGAAGTTCTGGATAAATTGACAATGTCAACTTGAATTGACTAATTAAGTTCCGCCTATTCCACATTAATGGGAGTACATTTATGTTTCTGCTTCACGAATATGATATTTTTTGGACATTTCTAATAATAGCAAGTCTTATTCCTATTTTGGTATTTTGGCTTTCAGGACTTTTAGCCCCGGTTAATAAAGGCCCAGAGAAGCTTTCTAGTTATGAATCGGGTATAGAACCCATGGGGGGGGCTTGGTTACAATTCCGAATACGCTATTACATGTTTGCGCTAGTTTTTGTTGTTTTTGATGTGGAAACGGTCTTTCTCTACCCTTGGGCAATGAGTTTCGACGTATTGGGTTTATCTGTTTTTATCGAAGCTTTCATTTTTGTGCTTATCCTAGTTGTTGGTTTAGTTTATGCATGGCGAAAAGGAGCCTTGGAATGGTCTTAACTGAATATTCAGACAAAAAAAAAAAAGAAGGAAAAGATTCCATTGAGACAATTATGAGTTTGATTGAGTTTCCGTTACTCGACCAAACAAGTTCCAATTCTGTTATTTCAACTACACCAAACGATCTTTCGAATTGGTCAAGACTCTCCAGTTTATGGCCCCTTCTATATGGTACCAGTTGTTGTTTCATTGAATTTGCTTCATTAATAGGCTCACGATTCGACTTTGATCGTTATGGATTGGTACCAAGATCAAGTCCGAGGCAAGCGGATCTAATTTTAACAGCTGGTACGGTAACAATGAAAATGGCTCCATCTTTAGTGCGATTATATGAGCAAATGCCTGAACCGAAATACGTCATTGCTATGGGAGCCTGTACTATTACAGGGGGAATGTTCAGTACGGATTCCTATAGTACTGTTCGAGGAGTTGATAAGTTAATTCCTGTGGACGTCTACCTGCCGGGTTGCCCACCTAAACCAGAGGCTGTTATAGATGCCCTAACAAAACTTCGTAAGAAGATAGCGCGAGAAATAGTTGAGGATCGAACTCTATGTCAAAGTCAAAAGAAAAATCGATCTTTTACTACCCGTCACAAGCTTTATGTTCGGCGCAGTATTCACACGGGAACTTACGAACAAGAATTGCTCTATCAATCACCATCTACTTTAGATATATCTTCTGAAACTTTTTTCAAATCCAAAAGTCCAGTATCTTCCTACAAATTAGTGAATTAGGAGGGGTTCCTTTGTGCAGAAAAAGAAAGAGCAGTGCAATCTTTCAAACTTGCATTTGAAATGTGAAATATTTATACAAAGGGGGAGAGATCAAGACAATGCAGCAGGGTTGGTTATCTAATTGGCTAGTCAAACATGACGTGGTTCATAGATCTTTGGGCTTCGATCACCGAGGAATAGAAACTTTACAAATAAAAGCGGGGGATTGGGATTCCATTGCTGTCATTTTATATGTATATGGTTACAATTATTTACGTTCCCAATGTGCTTATGACGTAGCACCTGGTGGATCTTTAGCTAGCGTGTACCATCTTACGAGAATACAGTATGGTGTAGATAACCCAGAAGAAGTATGCATAAAAGTCTTTGCCCAAAAGGATAATCCTAGAATTCCGTCTGTCTTCTGGGTTTGGAGAAGTGCTGATTTTCAAGAACGCGAATCTTATGATATGGTGGGAATTATTTATGATAATCATCCGCGTCTTAAACGTATCTTAATGCCTGAAAGTTGGATAGGCTGGCCCTTACGTAAGGACTATATAACCCCCAATTTCTATGAAATACAAGATGCTCATTGAATGATAATAAATTCGGGTTCACTTATACAACACAACTCCAGATTTTATTCAAATCAAGGAATATTTTTACGTTCTGTTCCTAGACGAAACGAAATACTTATTATATTCTAATTAATTCCTATTATACAAAAAGGTCCAGATAGACTGAACAAAAAGGGCTTTATTTCGATTTTCAAATTTGGAAAATCACATATTCGTTTCCTTCGTATGAAGAGAAAAATACAATGACTCAAAGAAGTTCCTACCACGAACTTTGTACCGCGCGTATTACTTAGAACAACTAGGAAAGTAGGATAAGCAAGAATAAAAAAATATTCTTCGGAATAGCGGCATACAAAATTAATAAGAAATGCAAAAAAGAAGAAAAGGGCACCTAATTTCACCTCTTTCTATACCATAAAGAAAGGAACCAAAGATTTTAACCCTTTTCTAAAAAGAAGTGTTTAGAGATTTATATACTTACTCTATACTATCTAGATTATTACTAGATTATTAATGAATATGTACCCCAATCCATATCAAGATATTTGTATCAATATTTATTCGGTAGATCCTTTTATTTTCTGTGCCAGGAACCAGATTTGAACTGGTGACACGAGGATTTTCAGTCCTCTGCTCTACCAACTGAGCTATCCTGACCCTTTCTTGTGCATCATCTTAGTAGAGTATTTGCATCTATGTCAATTAAAGGGACTAAAAAATCAATAAAGTATTCAAAATTTGGAAATGGGGAGGGGTAGTCCTATACATTGTGGATGGCTTACTTAATAATACTTAAAAATCGAATTAATAATCGAGATTCCTTGCCGATACTCTACTCTAAAAAAAAGGAAATCATCTATTTAATGAATAGCATAAGATTCGTTGAGTTCTCGTCGCACTCCTTTATGAAAGAGTAGAATGAAAAAGCTAATGAATCTTAAACCCATTGATAAAAGTAAAAGAAAAAAAAGGATAACTAGGTTAGGGAATAAAAGAGGGTTTAGTGGGGATAGAGGGACTTGAACCCTCACGACTTATAAAGTCGACGGATTTTCTTTTTACTAGAAATTTCATTGTTGTCAGTATTGACATGTAGAATGGGACTCTCTCTTTATCCTCGTCCGATTAATCCACTTTTTTTTAAGATCTCGAAAACAAAACAATGAATTGAAGGATTTGATTACTCAATATTCGATTGGAATGGATTCACAATAATTCTCAAAAAATTCAGAATTTTCTATCAAAAAATAAAATAAAGAACCTATATTATGATATGGGTTCTGTGATTAATCGTTTGCGATGTCAGTATATATGCGTGTGTATTAGATGTATAAAGCCCTTCTTTCTATAATTTTGAAAGAGGTTCCACTACCAACACAACGTAATTACTTCGATTCGTTAGAACAGCTTCCATTGAGTCTCTGCACCTATCCTTTTCCTTTGGGTTCTAGTTTAAGAACCACTTTTTTTTTTCAAAAAAAAGATTTGGCTCAGGATTGCCCATTTTTCATTCCAGGGTTTCTCTGAATTTGGAAATTACCACTTAGCAGGTTTCCATACCAAGGCTCAATAAAATCAAGTCCGTAGCGTCTACCGATTTCGCCATATCCCCATTTTCCTTTTCTTTGAAACCAGGATTCCTTGTATAATTTCATCGATCTCTTAGTTTTTTTTGAATCATGGAATTCATTATTCGAGGTAGTCTAGCAGCTCATCTCTATTTGAGAGACCCCGCTCGCTTATTGCAATTCAGAATTGAATTGATTCTATCGTTGATATATTTGCAATTCAATCGGAATGAATATATTCAAAAGTTTTTCTCTATCCCGCCTCCCTCCTTCTTTTTTTAGAGTATTCAAAATCATACTATAACGCTTGATATTCATTCTTTTTTTTCTAATCTGAATTAGAAATTTCATTTGCTATGATTCTATCTTCTCCTTAGTGAACTATTTATCCTTAAATTATTAAAAATATCTCAAAAATGTATATAATGATCGAATGAAAACGCCAAGAGATTCGCATTTTCTCTTTATTAATTCTTCATATATATTCTTCTTTTCTATGTATTAGTATTAGATTATTCGTCCGAGCCATATCAAATTGAAAATATCTGAAATGAAATTCAATATAGAATTTGGAATAGATTCTATTAGAAAAATCCATTTGCGAATTAGAGAAATAAAAAGAAAGTTCAATAAATTATATAATCCTATTTAATAATATCATTTTTAATAATATCATTTAGTTAAGCATATCAAGCTAACTTTATCTTTCTAAAATTCTAGTATTTTTTTTTCTATTCTAAGTGGAACTTCCAATTTCGAACTAGTTAATAACTAAGATTAATAATTAAGATCTGACATTTTACGGATTCCCCATATATATTTCTATTTGTTACACTATTTCTGTTATGTAAGCCCACTTAGCTCAGAGGTTAGAGCATCGCATTTGTAATGCGAGGGTCATCGGTTCAAATCCGATAGTCGGCTTTTTTCTCTATCGATGTTCCATGAACAAGAATTTCTCTTTTTCTCCGAATTCAATGGGGAATCCAGGGTCTATTATGTCGTTCTACCTTATGATTTTGCTAGATAAAAAGCATAAAAATAAATAATATATATATACAAAAAATCCAGATGTTAATGAAATTCCATTTTTTGTGGTACTTTAGTGGATTTTACTCTGTTTATCCTTTAGTTTAATTCAGTTTTAATTTCAATGTATTCTGTAATGTAAATAGAATGAAATTTATTGTGTAAAATGAAATTTCAATAAAATAAAAAAGGAGTCTTCATGTCCCGTTATCGAGGGCCTCGTTTAAAAAAAATACGCCGTCTGGGAGCTTTACCAGGACTCACTAGAAAAACGCCTAAATCCGGAAGTAATCAGAAAAAGAAATTCCATTCTGGGAAAAAAGAGCAATATCGTATTCGTCTTCAAGAAAAACAGAAATTACGTTTTCATTATGGTCTGACAGAACGACAATTACTTAGATATGTACATATCGCTGGAAAAGCAAAAAGATCCACAGGTCAGGTTTTACTACAATTACTTGAAATGCGTTTGGATAATATCCTTTTTCGATTGGGTATGGCTTCAACCATTCCAGGGGCCCGTCAATTAGTTAACCATAGACATATTTTAGTTAATGGTCGTATAGTTGATATACCAAGTTTTCGTTGCAAACCCCGAGATATTATTACTACGAAAGATAACCAACGATCAAAACGTCTGGTTCAAAATTCTATTGCTTCATCCGATCTGGGCAAATTGCCAAAGCATTTGACGGTTGACACATTGCAATATAAAGGACTAGTAAAAAAAATTCTAGATAGGAAGTGGGTCGGTCTCAAAATAAATGAATTGTTAGTTGTAGAATATTATTCTCGCCAGACTTGAACTTAACGAAAAAAGGAAAGGTTCATAGAATTTTTTCCCCTTCCCCTTTCCCCGAACTAAATAAACCTAAGACTCTTAATTCGTATTTTCCCGTTCACCTAGCAGAAATAGATTAACCCTAGGATCCTTTTTTCTTTTTTGTTATTTCCTCGATGTGTATTTTACATGCCACAGTAATTTGCTATAGAGAATTAAATAAAGGTATTATTGTTGGAATAAATTGTTATTTAATTTGCTACACTGTGATCGCTAACATTGATGAATTAAGAGAAACGGAAAGAGAGGGATTCGAACCCTCGGTAAACAAAAGTCTACATAGCAGTTCCAATGCTACGCCTTGAACCGCTCGGCCATCTCTCCTCCATAATCTTATTATTAAAAATAAACTGAGTGAATAGCGAGTTTTCATATTCCTACAGTACAGGTACAGCCACAACGGCTCGGGGATTCCATGGCTCTATTGGAAAAATTCCTTTTCATCTAATCTAAGTGGAAGGATTTCGTATTTTTTTTATTAGGAATTCTGCTCCCTCGAAAAGTTTTTCTTTGGGGAAAACCAAAATCAAAATGGAAGAATTCTTCTTATGGAATAAGAAAATAAAGGAACCCTAGAATTCTATTTGCATAAGGTACGTTACGGTTACGCCATACAATCTAAATATTAAAAAGGGTATGGGGCAATTAATGACTTTGAAAACGCGAAATAGCTGATGAGAGAAGTTGTTGTTGAGAAATAGGAAAGTAGAATGAAATCCAGTCTTAGTCAAATATTTCGTATCTCCTCTTGTCCAAACAGAAGGAAAAGGAGACAATTTGAGCTGAGCGGAAAATCTATACCTCTCTTATCCATTTAGAGCATATGGATCAATTTATAAGAATCGAATGTTTTGTTTTTATGTTATTTTGTGATAGAATGAAAAGAATTCTATATAGAATGGGTTGGGAATTATGCCTAGATCCCGTATAAATGGAAATTTCATTGATAAGACCTCCTCGATTGTAGCCAATATTTTATTGCAAATAATTCCGACAACCTCCGGGGAAAAAAGGGCATTTACTTATTATAGAGATGGTGCGATTTGACTCTTTTTTTTAGCCCTACCTACATCTCATTCTTACGAGAAAGAGAGAGGGTTCGCATAGAGAGAACAAAATTAGTAAAGGAAACCCGCGCTTGGGGAAGGTGAGGTGAACTAACAATTCCTTCTGTCGTGTATCCTCGATTGATGTGGCCTCAGATGCTTCAATTGTAGATTTGAGTATTGAGCGAAAGGTTACACCTACAGGATAGGTTCTGTATTACAGGCCAATCCGACTCTACTAGTACCAATAGGCAGCATAGGGGAGAAAAGCACTACACCTCGAAATAGGAATCAACAAGAGAAAAACTTTGTTAGAAATTAGCCCTTTCCTGATTGGTATCAGGGTTGGGAAGAATGGTTGGGATAACAAACAACCATCAGGTTTGTACTTTGGATACCCTTATAACCATCAAAGGGCGTTGAAGTGGCTAATTCCTCTAAATGGGAGGCGTTGAGAACAAAGAAATTCTTGGAGCTATCATTTTCCTCTAGCATTAATAGAATTCATTGGTGTTAAGAAAAACCTCTTGGGGGAAGGTTGGCTAGAGATTTCTTGGAAAAATACCAGCCCTCTTCGGTCCATAATGAGATGGGACTAATTCGATTTTTATTCTATCGATTTTTCGCTTAGTACTTAGTACGATGTACAGAAGGGAGAAGCCGTATGAGATGAAAACCTCATGTACGGTTTTGGAACGGAGATTTTTTGAATAGAATGAACGACCGTAACGGATGTTGGCTCAATCCGAAGGAAATTATGCGGAAGCTTTGCAGAATTATTATGAAGCTACGCGACTAGAAATTGATCCCTATGATCGAAGTTATATACTATATAACATAGGCCTTATACACACAAGCAATGGAGAGCATACAAAGGCTTTGGAATATTATTTTCGGGCGCTAGAACGAAATCCTTTCTTACCGCAAGCTTTTAATAATATGGCCGTGATCTGTCATTACGTGCGACTATCTCCACTATAGAAAGAAGAAAAAAAAGAATGGAGGAAATTTTCTAGTAAATACTAGAAAAAAGAGCTTTCTACATAGGGATCGTCAAAATAACGATTTGACCCTATCAGCTGTAGGAAGGAAGGCCACTTCACGAGAATCAAAATAGGAAGAAAGTGGAGCCTATACTACTATTCTATGGATAAAGCTGAAATTGATAGAGAAAACGCCGTAAAGATCAATTAGTGAGCGACTGGGTCGATACAACTAAAAAAACTGCTTCATTATACCACGATATGGGACAAAATTTAGGAATCCGCTTATGTAATAAAGTCGATCCACTAAGGGATTAAGCAGCGGTGTAGTATCAGATCCCAAAGATAGTAAGTTCTTTTTTCTTTCTTATGGGAAAAAATCTTTTTCGAGGATTCTATAGAAATTTCATATATGAAAGAAACGAAACCGAGATAGTTACGTTTCAGAAAATTCGAACGAAGCATATAGGTCTATCTATGCTTCATTCTTCTGAAGGTGGGAGAAAAGATCAAACTGATTATTGATCAAAATTAGGGTTTGAAACTTAGGTAATTCACTTCTTCTGCTTAACCCAAGAATAAATTGGATTTCTTTTTGTTTTGAGAAATCAAATTCAGTTAAGATAGGGGAAATTAAGGTAGCAATTTCTGAGCCGTATGAGGTAGGAAACTCTCAAGTACGGTTCTAGGGGAAGGAACTGCCTATTCCGACCGAGGAGAACAGGCCATTCTACAGGGCGATTCGGAAATTGCAGAAGCTTGGTTTGATCAAGCTGCTGAGTATTGGAAACAAGCTATAGCGCTTACTCCGGGAAATTATATTGAAGCACAGAACTGGTTGAAGATTACGAAACGCTTTGAATAAGACCACTCTCCATTTTCATAAAATAGGTGGTTTGGTTGTTGATCCATTAATCAAATAATTTAGGTAAGAAGATCAAATCAAGAATTTCATTATATCCCTTTCTTCTACCTTCAATTTTATATCATATTTCATAAGGATAAACAACAGGGATAGGCTCTGGAACAGAAGTAATAAAGCACGTAAAAGGTGGCAATCTAAATATTCCTACCTAATATATCAGGATGGTCTTATTAATAATTATAATGAGTTATCTTGGAATTTGGAATCGAATAAAAAAATCTATATTATGCTCACTCAAGGAAAGTAGATGTAGATAGGGGCTTATACCCTCAGAAAAAAAAAATACACTAGCTTCTTAAATTAAAACGTAAAAAAAAGATTTTTTTGTTACGTCGGGAAATAATTTTCCGGAATAACCAATGTCCGTTAGGCACCTAATCCTTATGTCATAATAGATCCGAACACTTGCCTCGGATTGACTTCAATATATAATTGTTCCAGTGAATAACTAAAAAAAAATAGAAGGACGGTAGATAGTAAAGAAAAGGACTAATCATAATATCTATCTTTCAAAGATTCAATAAAAAGACAGTTGGCGGGTCTCTTTGTATGTCTTGTCCGGAAAGAGGAGGACTTAATGATTATTCGTTCGCCGGAACCAGAAGTTAAAATTGTTGTGGATAGGGATCCTGTAAAAACATCTTTTGAGGAATGGGCCAGACCCGGGCATTTCTCAAGAACAATAGCTAAGGGCCCCGATACTACCACTTGGATCTGGAACCTACATGCTGATGCTCACGATTTCGATAGTCATACCGGTGATTTGGAGGAGATTTCCCGAAAAGTCTTTAGTGCTCATTTCGGTCAACTCTCCATTATTTTTCTTTGGTTGAGTGGCATGTACTTCCACGGTGCCCGTTTTTCCAATTATGAAGCATGGCTAAGCGATCCTACTCACATTGGACCCAGTGCTCAGGTAGTTTGGCCAATAGTAGGGCAAGAAATTTTGAATGGTGATGTAGGCGGGGGTTTCCGAGGAATCCAAATAACCTCTGGATTTTTTCAGATTTGGCGAGCATCCGGAATAACTAGTGAATTACAACTCTATTGTACTGCAATCGGTGCATTGATTTTTGCATCATTAATGCTTTTT